GTTAATGTAGCTTAATTCACCAAAGCAAGACACTGAAAATGTCTAGACGAGTTAAAATACTCCATAAACATACAGGTTTGGTCCCAGCCTTTTTATTAGTTGTCAGTAAGATTACACATGCAAGTGACTGCGCACCAGTGAGAATGCCCTCTAAATTATCTAATCAAAAGGAGCAGGCATCAAGCACGCTAAACAGCAGCTCTCCACGCCTTGCTAAACCACACCCCCACGGGATACAGCAGTGACAAAACTTAAGCAATAAACGAAAGTTCGACTAAGCTATACTGAAATAAGGGTTGGTAAATTTCGTGCCAGCTACCGCGGTCATACGATTAACCCAAACTAATAAAAAACGGCGTAAAGTGTGTTTCAGATTATCAAAAAATAAAGTTAAATTTTATCTAAGCCGTAAAATGCCCTAGCTAAAACAAAATAACCCACAAAAGTGACTTTAACACTCTAATAACACGACAGCCAAGAATCAAACTGGGATTAGATACCCCACTATGCTCGGCCATAAACTTAAATGATTAACTAACAAGATCACTCGCCAGAATACTACAAGCAACAGCTTAAAACTCAAAGGACTTGGCGGTGCTTCAATCCCTTCTAGAGGAGCCTGTTCTATAATCGATAAACCCCGATAAACCTCACCACCTCTTGCTAATTCAACCTATATACCGCCATCCCCAGCAAACCCTACCAAGGCTACAAAGTAAGCACAAGCATTCAACATAAAAATGTTAGGTCAAGGTGTAGTCCATGAGGTGGAAAGAAATGGGCTACATTTTCTAATAACAGAACAATATCCCACCACAACCCCTATGAAATTTGGGGTCAAAGGAGGATTTAGTAGTAAACCGAGAATAGAGAGCTCGATTGAATAAGGCCATGAAGCACGCACACACCGCCCGTCACCCTCCTCCACCCTAACACAACTAATTCCTAATCACGAAAAACACAACACAAGAGGAGATAAGTCGTAACAAGGTAAGCATACTGGAAAGTGTGCTTGGAAAACCAAAGTGTAGCTTAAGCCCAAAGCATCCGGCTTACACCCAGAAGACTTCACGATTGACGTGGCCACTTTGAAACCAAAACTAGCCTAACCTTCTACACTTCTAACAAACCTACAAACCCCAACTAAAACATTCACCAACAACCACTAATAGTATAGGAGATAGAAATTTTACCCAGCGCTATAGATAAAAGTACCGCAAGGGAAAGATGAAAGAACACTTCAAAGTCTATAAAAGCAAAGCTTACCCCTTGTACCTTTTGCATAATGACTTAACTAGAATAATCTGACAAAAAGAATTTAAGCCAGAATACCCGAAACCAAACGAGCTACTCATGAATAATTATCTAAGAACCAACTCATCTATGTAGCAAAATAGTGGGAAAATTCACGAGTAGAGGTGAAAAGCCTAACGAGCTTGGCGATAGCTGGTTTCTCAGAGAAGAATTTCAGTTCAACCTTAAGTTAACCTAAAGTGACCCACCAAACCCCCTGTTAACTTAAACGTTAGTCTAAAGAGGAACAGCTCTTTAGAACAGGTTACAACCTTCAGTAGAGAGTAATCAACCCCCAACTCACAGTCGGCCTAAAAGCAGCCACCAATCAAGAAAGCGTTCAAGCTCAGTACATAATATATTTTAATTTCTAAACCCTACAACAATCTCCTACCAAATAAACTGAGTCATTCTATCACTAAATAGAAGCGATACTGTTAATATAAGTAACAAGAGTCCTCATTCTCCTAGCACAAGCTTATACCAGACCGGATACCCACTGATAGTTAACAATAAAATAAAACCACCTACCCCACAAACCCATTACTAAAAAGTATTGTTAATCCAACACAGGCGTGCACCAAGGAAAGATTGAAAAAAGTAAAAGGAACTAGGCAAAACCCAACCCCGCCTGTTTACCAAAAACATCACCTCCAGCATTACTAGTATTGGAGGCACTGCCTGCCCAGTGACATACGTTTAACGGCCGCGGTACCCTGACCGTGCAAAGGTAGCATAATCACTTGTCCTCTAATTAAGGACTAGAATGAACGGCCACACGAGGGTTGAACTGTCTCTTACTTTCAATCAGTGAAATTGACCTTCCCGTGAAGAGGCGGGAATATACTAATAAGACGAGAAGACCCTATGGAGCTTAAATTAATTAGCCCAAACAAGTACACACAACTATCCAACAAGGTTTAAGTAATTACTACACCTGAGCTAAAAATTTTGGTTGGGGTGACCTCGGAGCATAAATAAACCTCCGAATAATCCAGCTTAGACATTACTAGTCGAGGCATCAACAAACCAACTGACCCAAACTAGATTGATCAACGGAACAAGTTACCCTAGGGATAACAGCGCAATCCTATTATAGAGTCCATATCAACAATAGGGTTTACGACCTCGATGTTGGATCAGGACACCCCAATGGTGCAACCGCTATTAACGGTCCGTTTGTTCAACGGTTAAAGTCCTACGTGATCTGAGTTCAGACCGGAGCAATCCAGGTCGGTTTCTATCTATTTGTAACTTCTCCCAGTACGAAAGGACAAGAGAAATAAAGCCAACTCAACAGAGTGCTCTCAACTTTAATAGATGATAAACTCTTAATCTAACAACCCACCCCATGTCCTCCTCAAGACAAGGGCTTATTAAGATGGCAGAGACCGGCAATTGCGTAAAACTTAAAACTTTAAATCCAGAGGTTCAACTCCTCTTCTTAATATGTATGTTTGCAGCCAACCTGCTCCTACTAATTGTCCCAATTATTGTAGCTATAGCTTTCTTTACATTAATTGAACGAAAAATCCTAGGCTACATACAACTCCGTAAAGGTCCCAACACCGTAGGCCCACATGGCCTACTCCAACCCTTCGCCGATGCAGTAAAACTATACATTAAAGAACCATTACGACCCCTAGCCTCCTCCTCATTACTCTATATCACCGCACCAACACTAGCCCTATCCATCGCACTTACCATATGAACCCCCCTACCAATACCATTCCCACTGGTTAATTTAAATATAGGACTTCTATTTATCTTAGCCACATCAAGCCTGGCCGTATATTCAATCCTTTGATCAGGCTGAGCATCCAACTCCAAATATGCCTTAATTGGCGCCCTACGAGCAGTAGCCCAAACAATCTCATACGAAATCACCCTAGCCATTATTCTACTTTCAGTCATCCTAATAAATGGGTCATTCACCCTATCTACCCTTATCACAACTCAAGAATATCTGTGACTTATTATCCCATCCTGACCCTTAACCATAATATGATTTATTTCTACCCTAGCAGAAACAAACCGGGCCCCTTTTGACCTAACAGAGGGAGAATCAGAACTAGTATCAGGTTTCAACGTAGAGTACGCCGCAGGCCCCTTTGCCTTATTCTTCATAGCAGAATATACCAACATTATGATAATAAATGCTCTAACAACAACACTCTTCCTGGGGACACTATACAAACCCAACATACCGGAAACATATACAACAAACTTCACCACCAAGACTCTCTTACTAACATCACTATTCCTATGAATTCGAGCATCATACCCACGATTCCGATATGACCAACTCATACACCTACTATGAAAAAATTTTCTTCCACTAACACTAGCACTATGCATATGATACATCTCCCTTCCAATCCTAATATCATATATCCCCCCACAAATATAGAAATATGTCTGATAAAAGAGTTACTTTGATAGAGTAAATAATGGAGGCCTACCCCTCCTATTTCTAGAATTGCAGGCCTTGAACCTACTCCTAGGGATTCAAAATCCATCGTGCTACCAACGTACACCTCATTCTATAACAGTAAGGTCAGCTAAACAAGCTATCGGGCCCATACCCCGAAAATGTTGGTTCATACCCTTCCCATACTAATCAATCCCATTACCCTCTTATTAATTATAATCACAATCTTCACAGGAACTATACTAGCAATAATCAGCTCACACTGACTCCTAATATGAGCTGGTCTAGAAATCAACATACTAGCCGTCATTCCAATTCTAATGAAAAATTATAAACCTCGATCAACAGAAGCAGCCACAAAGTATTTTCTCATTCAAGCAACAGCTTCTATGCTACTAATACTTACTATTGTACTCAACGCCATACACTCCGGACAGTGAAACATCACTAACACCCACAGCCAACTTACCCCCCTCACAATCACTATCGCATTAACAATAAAACTAGGAATAACTCCATTCCATTTCTGAGTTCCCGAAGTCACACAAGGCATCTCACTAATAGCAGGAATACTCCTCCTAACATGACAGAAACTAGCCCCTATCTCCATTATACTCCAAATTCACCCATGAACAAACCTAAATATTCTTCTACTAATCGCTCTCTTATCAATTCTAGTAGGAGGATGAGGAGGCCTAAACCAAACACAACTACGAAAAATTCTGGCCCACTCATCCATCGCCCATATAGGCTGAATAGTAGCCATTTTAACATTTTGTCCACCCCTCACGGTACTAAACCTAACAATCTATCTAGCACTAACCATCGTTATATTTACTATTCTAAATCTCAACATAAATACTACTACATTAACACTATCAAACCTATGAAATAAGACCCCAATAATCACTCTAACAACTATAATCGCCCTACTATCCCTCGGAGGACTCCCTCCACTCACGGGCTTCCTACCCAAATGAATAATTATCCAAGAGCTGTCAAAAAACAATAACATCATCATAGCCATAATTATAGCCATTATAGCACTACTAAGTCTATACTTCTACATACGACTAATCTACAGCACCTCCCTAACCCTGTTCCCTACATTTAACAATACAAAAATAAAATGACAACTTCAAATTACGAACCAAACTCAACTCATACCACCCCTAATCATTCTATCCACCTTATCCCTCCCTCTAGCACCAACTTTTTCAATCCTACACTAGAAATTTAGGTTAAATAGACCAAGAGCCTTCAAAGCCCTAAGAAAGCTAACTACACGCTTAGTTTCTGTCTATAAGGGTTGCAAGAATCTATCCTACATCAACTGAATGCAAATCAATTACTTTAATTAAGCTAAACCCTTAACTAGACTGATGGGTTCCAACCCCATGAAAATTTAGTTAACAGCTAAATACCCTAATCAACTGGCTTCAATCTACTTCTCCCGCCTCTCAAGGGAAAAAAAGGCGGGAGAAGCCCCGGCAGAATTGAAGCTGCTTCTTTGAATTTGCAATTCAATATGTCAAGTCACCTCGAGGCCTGGTAAAAAGAGGGGACTCCTCTGTCTTTAGATTTACAGTCTAATGCTTACTCAGCCATTCTACCTATGTTCATCAATCGATGATTCTACTCAACAAACCACAAAGACATTGGAACCCTTTACCTATTATTTGGGGCTTGAGCAGGGATGGTAGGAACAGCCCTCAGTCTTCTTATCCGAACTGAGCTTGGTCAACCAGGGGCCCTACTTGGAGATGATCAGATCTATAATGTGATCGTAACAGCCCATGCTTTCATTATAATCTTCTTTATAGTTATACCCATCATAATTGGGGGCTTTGGAAACTGACTTGTGCCTTTAATGATCGGAGCCCCTGACATAGCATTTCCACGAATGAATAACATAAGCTTTTGACTCCTTCCACCATCATTCCTACTCCTCCTTGCCTCCTCAATGGTAGAGGCAGGTGCGGGAACAGGATGAACTGTTTACCCGCCTCTAGCCGGAAATTTGGCCCACGCAGGAGCATCCGTAGATTTAACAATTTTCTCTTTACACCTAGCAGGAGTATCCTCTATCTTAGGGGCTATTAACTTTATTACAACGGTAGTAAATATGAAACCTCCCGCCATATCACAGTATCAAACCCCCTTATTTGTATGATCCGTAATAATCACTGCCGTCCTTTTACTGTTATCTTTACCTGTCCTAGCGGCAGGAATCACAATGCTATTAACTGACCGCAACCTTAACACAACTTTCTTTGATCCTGCAGGAGGCGGCGATCCTATCCTATATCAACACTTATTTTGATTCTTCGGACACCCCGAAGTTTACATCTTAATTCTTCCAGGCTTTGGCATGATCTCACATATCGTCACATATTACTCAGGCAAAAAAGAACCTTTTGGCTATATAGGCATAGTTTGAGCTATAATATCCATTGGTTTCCTGGGTTTTATCGTATGAGCCCACCATATATTTACTGTTGGTATAGATGTTGATACCCGAGCATACTTTACATCAGCCACTATAATCATTGCTATCCCTACTGGGGTAAAAGTTTTCAGCTGACTAGCTACACTTCATGGAGGTAATATCAAATGATCGCCCGCTATACTATGAGCCCTAGGTTTCATCTTCTTATTTACAGTTGGAGGCCTAACAGGAATCGTCCTTGCTAACTCATCACTGGACATCGTTCTCCACGACACATATTACGTAGTAGCACACTTCCACTATGTATTATCAATGGGGGCAGTCTTTGCCATTATAGGAGGGTTTGTCCATTGATTCCCTCTATTATCAGGCTATGCGTTAGATGATACCTGAGCTAAAATTCACTTTGCAATTATGTTTGTAGGTGTGAACATAACATTTTTCCCACAACACTTTTTAGGCTTATCAGGAATACCCCGCCGTTACTCTGACTATCCTGATGCTTACACGACATGAAATATAATTTCGTCAATTGGATCTTTCATCTCCCTGACAGCAGTGATACTGATGGTTTTTATAGTTTGAGAAGCTTTCGCCTCAAAACGAGAAATCCTAGTAGTAGAACTAATAACAACAAACTTGGAATGACTCCACGGCTGCCCACCGCCCTACCACACATTCGAAGAACCTGCCTACGTAAAACATAGCTAAGAAAGGAAGGAATTGAACCCCCTATAATTGGTTTCAAGCCAACCACATAACCATTATGACTTTCTCCAACTAAGATATTAGTAAAATAATTACATAACTTTGTCAGGGTTAACTTACAGGTTAAACCCCTGTATATCTTAATGGCTTGCCCAATCCAAATAGGATTTCAAGATGCTGCCTCTCCTATTATAGAAGAACTTCTATATTTCCATGACCACACTCTAATAATTGTTTTCCTTATCAGTTCTTTAGTCCTCTACATTATCTCCCTTATACTTTCTACTAAACTTACTCACACAAGTACAGTAGATGCTCAAGAAGTAGAAACAGTATGAACCATTTTACCCGCAGTCATCCTAATTCTCATCGCTCTTCCATCTCTACGCATCCTATACATAATAGACGAAATTACTACACCCTCCTTAACCGTTAAGACATTAGGGCATCAATGATACTGAAGCTATGAATATACCGATTATGAAAATCTTTGCTTTGACTCATATATGGTTCCTCTATTAGATCTCAAACCCGGTGATCTTCGCTTACTTGAAGTTGATAACCGAGTTACCTTACCCACAGAAATATCAATCCGAATACTGATTTCCTCAGAAGACGTACTTCACTCATGAACTGTGCCTTCCCTAGGCGTAAAAACTGATGCCATCCCAGGACGCCTAAACCAAGTTACCCTAATAACCTCTCGTCCAGGCATCTACTACGGTCAATGCTCAGAAATCTGTGGTGCAAACCACAGCTTCATGCCAATTGTACTTGAATTAATCTCCTTAAAACACTTTGAAGAATGATTACTAACCATACTATAATTCACCGTGAAGCTAATCAAGCATTAACCTTTTAAGTTAAAAACTGAAAGTCTAAATCTTTCCACAGTGAAATGCCACAATTAGATACATCAATATGATTCACAATAATCTCCTCCATAGTCCTCACCCTGTTTATCATTTTTCAATTAAAAATCTCAAAACTTAATTATTCCTCAAACCCTACATTTAAATCCCCCAGCAAACGTAATCCTACTAACCCTTGAGAATCAAAATGAACGAAAATTTATTCTCCTCTTTTATTGCCCCAACAATTGTAGGAATTCCTGTCGTTGTTCTTATTATCTTAACCCCTAGTATTTTCTTCCTTCCTCCCTCCCGACTTGTTAATAACCGCCTTACCTCCCTACAACAATGACTAATCCAACTAATACTAAAACAACTGATAGCTACCCACAGCACCAAAGGACGTACCTGAGCTCTCATATTAATTTCATTAATCCTATTTATTGGCTCAACCAACTTGTTGGGTTTACTACCCCACTCATTCACCCCAACCACACAACTATCAATAAATCTAGGCATAGCAATTCCCCTATGAGCAGCTACAATTATCACGGGTCTTCGCCATAAAACAAAAGCATCCTTAGCCCACCTCTTACCACAAGGGACACCTACCCCACTCATTCCTATACTAATTATCATCGAAACAATTAGTCTTCTCATTCAACCCATAGCACTAGCCGTGCGACTGACAGCCAACATTACAGCAGGCCACCTGCTTATACACCTGATTGGAGGAACTACCCTAGTATTAACCTCAATCAGCCCTACCATTTCCCTAATCACATTTATTATTCTTATTTTGCTGACAGTCCTTGAATTAGCCGTTGCCCTAATTCAAGCATACGTATTCACCTTGCTAGTAAGTCTTTACCTACATGATAATACTTAATGACCCACCAAACTCATGCCTACCACATAGTTAACCCTAGCCCCTGACCACTTACAGGAGCCCTATCCGCACTCCTAATAACATCTGGCCTAATCATATGATTTCACTTTAATTCAAACTCTCTCCTATCACTAGGACTACTAACCAACCTATTAACAATATATCAATGATGGCGAGATGTCGTACGAGAAGGAACTTTCCAAGGCCATCATACTCCTATTGTCCAAAAAGGCCTCCGATATGGTATAATCCTATTTATTATCTCAGAAGTGTTCTTCTTTGCAGGCTTCTTCTGAGCCTTCTACCATTCAAGCTTAACCCCTACTCCCGAACTTGGGGGCCGCTGACCCCCAACAGGCATTTACCCACTTAACCCCCTAGAAGTCCCCCTACTTAACACAGCTGTACTTCTGGCTTCAGGTGTATCTATCACCTGAGCCCACCATAGCCTAATAGAAGGTAATCGAACATTCACACTCCAAGCCTTACTTGTCACCATTTTCCTAGGAATTTACTTCACACTTCTCCAAACCTCAGAGTATTTCGAAACATCCTTCACAATTTCAGATGGAATTTATGGATCAACATTTTTCATAGCAACAGGCTTCCACGGCCTACACGTCATCATCGGATCCACCTTCCTCACCATTTGTTTCCTTCGCCAAATAAAATTTCACTTCACCTCTAACCATCATTTCGGCTTCGAAGCTGCGGCCTGATACTGGCACTTTGTTGATGTAGTATGACTATTCCTATACATCTCTATCTACTGATGAGGGTCCTATTCTTTTAGTATCACTTAGTACAATTGACTTCCAATCAATTAGCTTCGGCACAACCCGAAAAAGAATAATTAACCTCCCACTAACCATTACAATCAACACCCTAATGGTTATAATTCTCATAATAATCGCATTCTGATTGCCACAACTAAATGTATACACAGAAAAATATAACCCCTACGAATGCGGGTTTGATCCTATGGGGTCCGCCCGCCTACCATTCTCCATAAAATTTTTTCGGGTAGCGATTACATTCCTCCTTTTCGACCTAGAAATCGCCCTCCTCCTTCCACTCCCTTGAGCAATCCAAACAAACAATCTAAAACTTACGCTAACAACAGCCCTTGCATTAATCTCCATCCTAACTGCAGGTCTCGCCTATGAGTGATTTCAAAAAGGACTTGAATGAGAAGAATAACACTGATAATTAGTTTAAAATAAAACAAATGATTTCGACTCATTAAATTATGAATTTACATAATTATCATATGCCCTCAATCTCCACTAACATTACTCTAGCCTTCACTATTGCCCTAACGGGAATGCTAGTATTCCGCTCACATCTAATGTCTTCTTTACTATGCCTAGAAGGCATAATACTGTCCATATTTATCTTAAGCATTCTTTTCATCATAAATCTACACTACACAGTATCTTTCATCATACCAATTCTCCTGCTAGTACTTGCAGCCTGTGAAGCAGCCATCGGTCTAGCCCTATTAGTGATAATATCCAATACCTATGGCTTAGATCATGTTCAGAACCTCAATCTCCTCCAATGCTAAAAATCATTATCCCAACAATTATACTACTACCAGTAACATGATACTCCGCCAATTCTATAGTCTGAATCAACATCACTCTCCACAGCTTAACAATCAGTCTTATAAGCCTATCTTTCCTTAATCAAACTGACAGTAACAGCAATAATTTCTCGTCAACTTTCTTTTCCGACCCACTATCGTCACCCCTCCTAGCCCTAACAACATGGTTACTTCCCCTCACAATTATAGCAAGCCAACATCACCTTTCAAAAGAGCCCTGAGAGCGAAAAAAATATTTCCTCTTCACCCTAATCTCCCTGCAACTATTCCTAATTATAACATTCACAGCCACCGAACTAATTATATTTTATATTCTATTTGAATCCACATTAATTCCTACCCTTATTATCATTACCCGATGGGGGAATCAAACAGAACGACTAAACGCAGGTCTATATTTCCTATTTTACACCCTTATCGGATCCTTGCCATTACTCGTAGCACTATCCTTCATTCAAAACCATACAGGCACGCTAAACCTCTTCATAATGACCTATTGATCCCAAGAATTACCCAATTCATGGTCTAGTAACCTAATATGAATAGCATGCATTATAGCCTTTATAATCAAAATACCCTTATACGGTCTTCATCTATGATTGCCCAAAGCCCATGTAGAAGCCCCCATTGCCGGATCTATAATCCTCGCAGCCATCCTTCTAAAACTAGGAGGGTACGGAATAATACGCATTACTACAATTCTTAACCCTCTAACAAAATTTATAGCATACCCGTTCCTTATACTATGCCTATGGGGGATAATTATAACAAGCTTAATTTGCCTACGACAAACAGACTTAAAATCACTTATTGCTTACTCATCAGTAAGCCATATAGCATTAGTAATTGTAGCCATTCTTATTCAAACACCATGAAGCTTCATAGGGGCAACAGCCTTAATAATCGCACATGGTCTCACATCATCAATACTATTTTGTCTTGCCAACTCAAACTATGAACGCATCCACAACCGAACAATACTCTTAGCACGAGGACTTCAATCTCTTCTTCCACTAATAAGCACTTGATGACTTCTCGCCAGCTTGACCAACCTAGCTTTACCCCCATCCATTAACTTAATTGGCGAACTATTCATTACCATAGCAACTTTCTCATGATCCAATATAACAATCATCCTAATAGGTCTAAATATGTTAATTACCGCCACCTACTCACTACATATATTAGCAACAACCCAACGAGGCAAGTCCCTATACCACATGCATAACTTAAACCCTTCTCTCACACGAGAAAACACCCTAATATCCATACACATCTTCCCTCTTCTTCTCCTCACCCTAAATCCCAATATCCTCATAGGACCCACATACTGTAGATGTAGTTTAAACAAAACGCTAAACTGTGAATTTAGATATAGGAACTTGAAGCCCCTTATCTACCGAGAGAGATGTAAGAACTGCTAATTCTACGCACCATACATAAAAATATGGCTCTCTCAACTTTTAAAGGATGGAAGCCATCCGTTGGCCTTAGGAGCCAAAAAATTGGTGCAACTCCAAATAAAAGTAATTAATTTATTCCCCTCCCTCACTCTAATTACACTAATGATCCTAATATACCCCATCATGATAAATCTCATGAACACCCAAAAGAATATTCTCTACACACTCTACGCAAAACGAACTACTACTTATGCCTTTCTTACCAGCCTCATTCCAGCCACACTATTTATTTTCTCACAACAGGAGATGATTGTATCTAACTGACACTGAATAACCATCCAAACCCTAAAACTAACAATTAACCTAAAAATAGACTGCTTCTCGGTACTATTTATTCCAGTAGCATTACTCGTCACTTGATCTATCATAGAATTCTCAACATGGTACATAGCATCAGACCCAAACATTAATTTATTTTTTAAATATCTTCTCTTATTCCTAATTACCATATTAATCCTAGTGACCGCCAATAACTTATTTCAACTATTTATCGGCTGAGAAGGTGTTGGCATTATATCCTTCCTTCTAATCAGTTGATGATACGGACGAACTGATGCAAACACAGCAGCCCTCCAAGCCATCATTTATAACCGCATTGGAGACATTGGATTTGTCCTATCCATAGCATGATTCTTAATACACTCAAACACATGAGAATTCCAACAGATGTTTATACTAAACCTCAGTCCAAACCTAATTCCACTAATAGGTCTACTCCTTGCAGCCACCGGAAAATCTGCTCAATTCGGACTTCACCCATGATTACCATCAGCAATAGAAGGCCCCACCCCAGTCTCAGCCCTACTCCACTCCAGCACAATAGTTGTAGCGGGGATCTTCCTCCTAATCCGATTCCACCCTATAATAGAGACTAACAGCACTGCCCAAACCCTTATACTATGCTTAGGCAGCATTACAACACTATTTACAGCAATCTGTGCTCTTACACAAAACGACATCAAAAAAATCGTAGCCTTCTCCACCTCAAGCCAACTAGGCTTGATAATAGTTACCTTAGGTATCAACCAACCCCATTTAGCTTTCCTCCACATCTGCAACCACGCCTTCTTTAAAGCTATATTATTTATATGCTCCGGCTCTATTATCCATAACCTAAACAACGAACAAGATATTCGAAAAATAGGAGGCCTACTCAAAGTCATACCTTTCACAGCCTCTTCCCTTATTATTGGAAGCCTCGCACTGACAGGCATGCCCTTTTTAACAGGTTTTTACTCAAAAGACCTCATTATTGAAACCATAGATACGTCTAATACCAACGCCTGAGCCCTAACAATCACACTCATTGCAACTTCCCTAACCACTGTTTACAGTACACGAATCATCTTTTATACACTAATAAAACAACCACGATTTACAGTTTTATCCATAATTAACGAAAACAATCCCCCTCTAATTAACTCAATTAAACGCTTAGCAATCGGCAGCATCTTCGCCGGATTCATCCTATCTAATAGCATTCTCCCTATAACCACCCCTCAATTAACAATGCCTGCTTACTTAAAAATAATGACCCTAATTGTGACTATCCTAGGATTTATCCTAGCAATAGAACTAAACCTAATAACAAACAACCTAAAATTTAAATTACCCTCTCAAGCGCTCAAATTCTCAAACATACTAGGATTCTTCCCAGCAATCATCCACCGCTCAACCCCCCTACATAACCTCATTATAAGCCAAAACACAGCATCTCTCCTACTAGACCTGATTTGATTAGAAAAAAGCATACCAAAAAATATATCCAAACTACAATTACTACTCTCCAAAACCACCTCAAACCAAAAGGGCCTAGTCAAACTATATTTTCTATCCTCCCTCACATCAACAATCCTAGCTCTTCTACTTATCATCTAACCTTTCTTCGAATAATTTCAATAACAATCAGCACACTAACAAATAAAGACCATCCCGCAACAACCATAAATCAACTAACACAATCATAGAGAACCGCTACCCCTAAAGAATCCTCACGAACAACACCAATCTCCTTGCCCACAAAAGCAACTCAATCCTCCAGGTCACCAAAACCTACTACCACCTCAAAACTATTTTGCCCTATTACTCACACCACTACCAGCAACTCCATAATCAGCCCCATCAACAACGATCCCCAAACAACAATACTAGAACCTCAAGTCTCTGGGTACTCCTCAGTAGCTATAGCCGTGGTGTAACCAAATACTACCAATATACCCCCTAAATAAATCAAAAACATTATCAAACCCACAAAAGAACCCCCAAAACCTATAACAATTATAGATCCTACAGCCCCACTAATAACAAGTCCAACACCCCCATAAATAGGAGAAGGCTTTGACGAAAAGCTCATAAAACCTAAAACAAAGATTACACTTAACAAGAACATTATATAAATCATAGTTTCTACATGGAATCTAAACCATGACCAATGACATGAAAAATCATCGTTGTACTTCAACTACAAAAACATAATGACCAACATCCGAAAAAGCCACCCCCTCCTAAAAATTATTAATAACTCACTCATTGATCTCCCCACACCACCTAACATTTCTTCCTTATGAAACTTCGGCTCCCTATTAGGAGCCTGCTTGACCATCCAAATTATTACGGGTCTGTTCCTAGCCATACACTACACAGCAGATACAACAACTGCATTCTCCTCCGTAGCCCATATCTGCCGAGACGTAAACTACGGCTGAACTATTCGCTACCTCCACGCTAACGGAGCATCCATATTCTTTCTATGTTTATTTATCCATGTGGGCCGCGGCCTATACTATGGCTCCTTTACCCTACTAGAAACCTGAAACGTAGGTATTATCCTACTATTTTCAGTAATGGCTACGGCCTTTATAGGCTACGTCCTTCCATGAGGACAAATATCATTCTGAGGCGCCACAGTAATCACAAATTTACTCTCAGCAATCCCCTATGTAGGCACCGACCTAGTAGAATGAATCTGAGGTGGCTTCTCCGTTAGTAAAGCTACTCTAACCCGATTCTTCGCACTCCATTTCATCCTACCCTTTATTATTTCGGCCTTAGTTATAATTCACCTCCTCTTCCTACACGAAACAGGATCTAATAATCCACTAGGCATACCCTCAAACTCTGATAAAATCCCATTCCACCCCTACTACACTACTAAAGACTTTCTAGGACTTTTACTTCTTACCCTACTCCTCATAACAATAGCACTCTTCTACCCAGACCTATTAGGAGACCCCGACAACTACACTCCAGCAAACCCCCTTAATACGCCACCCCATATCAAACCAGAATGGTATTTCCTATTTGCCTATGCTATTCTACGATCCATCCCCAACAAACTTGGAGGAGTAATGGCCCTAATTCTATCCATCTTAATCCTAATAGTTATTCCCTTCCTTCAACCTAACAAACAACAAACCATAATATTCCGCCCCTTAAGCCAATTCCTATTCTGAATCCTAGTAGCAGACTTACTTACCCTAACATGAATTGGAGGACAACCCGTAGAAGAGCCCTTCATTAACATCGGACAAATAGCATCCATACTATACTTCTCTCTTATAGTCTTTATTATACCAACAACATGTCTTATCGAAAACAAAATACTAAAATGAAGAGCCCTTGTAGTATATCTATTACCCCGGCCTTGTAAGCCGAAAATGGAGCATAACTCCCCAGGGCAATCTCAAGGAAGAGATATTATACCTCACCCTCAGCACCCAAAGCTAAGATTCTACATAAACTATTCCTTGTCAAACTATTACTGGCTAAATTTCCTACAAACATCTATGTAATTCAAGCATTGCATGCTCTCCCCCATATAATATATTACAGTTCTCCCGTGGAAGCCCATCCACCACATCTATGTATATCGTGCATAAAGCTCTTGTCCACATGCATATAAGCAGGTACATATATATTCATATAGTACATAGGACATTTATATGTATTATCCACATTAAACTCTCTACCCCACGAATATTCTCGGGTAATTGTATACCTTAATTTTACATGAGTACATAATCCTATTGGTCGGACATAAAACATTAATCTATTAATCGGACACCTGCGCATCACGTTTCGTAGTCCTTGTCAACACGGATATCCCCTTCCGCCATCCTAGGGCCTCTACCATCCTCCGTGAAACCAGCAACCCGCCCGCATAATGCCCCTCTTCTCGCTCCGGGCCCATTAAACTTGGGGGTGACTAAACTGAAACTATACCTGGCATCTGGTTCTTACTTCAGGGCCATAACTACTATACCCGCCCACTCGTTCCCCTTAAATAAGACATCTCGATGGATTAGTTACTAGACAACCCGTGATTAGTCATAACTGATCTGTCAGGCCTCTGGTATTTTTTAATATTCGGGGATGCAGGGACTCACCATGGCCTACGCCGAAAACCGGCCGGCCTGCGCCCAGACCATTGATTGTAGCTGGACTTAACATGTACATTCTTTACCCTCATTATTATCATAATGTGGCTACTTAATTCATGCTTGAAAGACATAGGATTATAGTCGGACTTAACACTTATATTCTTTGTCCCATGACCATTATAAGGTGGCTATTTAATTCATGCTTGAAGGACATATTCAATTTTAGCACACATGTGCGTACACATAGACACGTGTGTATTTGTACGTGAACCCATATCTACGCCCATACGTCAGTATGTATACACGTATACACGTATACATGCATACACGCATACACGCACGCATTGTTATATACCCAGTATCCAAGACAAACTCCCCTACCCCCCATTCCAGCCTTCACAGATTCTTGGTACATTTGCTCTTGCCAAACCCCAAAAACAAGAACTTCCCGCACTGTTACTTAACTAGAACTTTGCAGATACTTATAACTTTTGCCTGACCCTAGTAAATCAATAGAAAGATATTTACTCCTATGTAAGATGCCCAATAATTTACGCTGATACCAGCGTAGTAGTCCAACCCGTTCATTTCCAAAAAGAACTACTCTTAATCCAGTTGAAAATTCAAAAATTCCCTTAACCAAAACAACAGCTATTTCACCCAACTCTAAGCCTGCACACATCTGCCCTTTACCTGAGACTTCAAATCTAA